ATAAGAATCGAGTCTTCATTTGGATTGAAAATCTATTAATTAATATATCCGTATATATTTTAAAATACAAAATTTTGGCTTAGAACTATTCCTTCAGATAAAGAATAAAATTAGCCCACTAATTGTACCTACATTTAGTCACATCTCTTAGGATTTAATTAGGAATTTGTCAAAAATTATAAAACAAAAATTTTCTGGTCAGGTCTCAATAAGGTCATGAAAAACATTTCGATTTATTTATCTCTTATTTTACATATAATGGATTTGCCCGGACCAATACATGATTTTCTTTTAGTCTTTCTGGGATCGGGTCTTATACTAGGAGCTATTGGTGTGGTATTATTTACCAACCCTATTTATTCTGCTTTTTCATTGGGACTGGTTCTTGTTTGTATATCCTTATTCTATATTCTATTAAACTCCTATTTTGTAGCTGCCGCACAACTTCTTATTTACGTGGGAGCTATAAATGTTTTAATTGTATTTGCTGTGATGTTCATGAATGGTTCAGAATCTTACAAAGATTTGAATCTTTGGACTGTTGGGGATGGGATTACTTTTCCTGTTTGTACAAGTATTTTTTTTTTACTAATGGTTACTATTACAGATACGTCATGGTACGGGATTGTTTGGACTACAAGATCAAACCAGATTATAGAGCAAGATTTAATAAGTAATAGTCAACAAATTGGAATTCATTTATCAACAGATTTTTTTCTTCCATTTGAATTCATTTCAATAATTCTTTTAGTCGCTTTGATAGGCGCAATTGCTGTAGCGCGGCAGTAATAAATCTCTAGAATTATTAACAGTAACAAAAATTCAACTCTGTTCTGTGTTATTACATTTTTTTTATCTTCAATTTTAAAATTGAATTTTTAATTGGTTATGTTTAAAACTCAAAACAAAAATTCTTTTTTTGAATCTATTACTAATACAAGATATTCCTTTGTTCCGGACTTTCTATTCTAATCAATTGAATCTGTTGAATTATTCAGTTCATATTGAAATGAATCAAAATTGATAAGGAGTTAGTCAATGATGCTCGAGCATGTCCTTGTTTTGAGTGCTTATTTATTTTCTATCGGTATCTATGGATTGATAACAAGCCGAAATATGGTTAGAGCCCTTATGTGTCTTGAACTTATACTGAATGCGGTTAATATAAATTTTGTAACATTTTCTGATTTTTTTGATAGCCGGCAATTAAAAGGAAATATTTTCTCAATTTTTGTTATAGCTATTGCCGCCGCTGAAGCAGCTATTGGACCGGCTATTGTTTCGTCAATTTATCGTAACAGAAAATCAACTCGTATCAATCAATCGAATTTGTTGAATAAGTAGTATTAACCATAGAAACTAGAATATTCATAAATTAGAATTAATATGACCGTACATTTAATGTAATCCATATTTTCGAAACCGTAAGAAATCAAAGTATCTTGGCTCTATCGCACGAGTCGATCCAGAAGTAGATTGCTTAAAAATTTCTGATAAATTATTGATTCATCTGGTGAATAAATATATTATTCATTTATAAGGTGACTAGATCGAAAATTTCTGACGTTCAAAAATTTATAGATCCAATGTCACATTCAGTAAAGATTTATGATACGTGTATAGGTTGTACTCAATGTGTGCGAGCCTGCCCAACCGATGTATTGGAAATGATACCTTGGGACGGATGTAAAGCTAAGCAAATCGCTTCTGCTCCAAGAACAGAGGACTGTGTTGGTTGTAAGAGATGTGAATCCGCTTGTCCAACGGATTTCTTGAGTGTTCGCGTTTATTTATGGCATGAAACAACTCGAAGTATGGGTCTAGCTTATTAATAGGTTGCAGAAACCCTACTCGAATACATTTGATTTTTTTACCTTTACCGACAAAAACCCGCGCTCGAAATAAATTTATTTCGAGCACGGGTTTTTCTGGTCCAAGTTTATTTTGTTTTTACTATGAATAATTTTCCTTGGTTAACGCTAGTTGTAGTTTTCCCAATATCCGCGGGTTCCTTAATTTTCTTTCTTCCTCATAGAGGAAATAAGGTAATAAGGTGGTATACTTTATGTATATGCATAATGGAGCTCCTTCTAACAACCTATGCATTCGGTTATCGTTTCCAATTGGATGATCCGTTAATGCAACTAACGGAGAATTATAAATGGATCAATTTTTTTGATTTTTACTGGAGATTGGGAATAGATGGAATTTCTATAGGACCCATTTTACTGACAGGATTTATCACAACTTTAGCGGCTTTAGCGGCTTGGCCCGTTACTCGAGATTCCCGACTATTTCATTTCCTAATGTTAGCAATGTATAGCGGTCAAATAGGACCATTTTCTTCTCAAGACCTTTTACTTTTTTTCATCATGTGGGAGTTAGAATTAATTCCCGTTTATCTGCTTCTATCCATGTGGGGGGGGAAGAAACGTTTGTATTCCGCTACAAAATTTATTTTGTACACTGCTGGAGGTTCTGTTTTTTTATTAATAGGAGTTCTAGGCATTGGTTTATATGGCTCCAATGAACCGACATTCAATTTTGAAACATCAGCTAATCAATCGTATCCCGTAGCCCTGGAAATACTATTCTATATTGGATTTTTTATTGCTTTTGCTGTCAAATCACCGATCATACCCTTACACACATGGTTACCAGACACTCATGGAGAGGCGCATTATAGTACCTGTATGCTTTTAGCCGGAATCTTATTAAAAATGGGGGCGTATGGGCTGGTTCGGATCAATATGGAGTTATTACCCCACGCCCATTCGATATTTTCTCCATGGTTGATGATAGTAGGCACAATTCAAATTATCTATGCAGCTTTAACATCTCCTGGTCAGCGTAATTTAAAAAAGAGAATAGCCTATTCCTCTGTATCGCATATGGGTTTCATAATTATAGGAATTGGTTCTATAAGTGATACAGGGCTCAATGGAGCCATTTTACAAATAATTTCGCACGGATTTATTGGCGCTGCGCTTTTTTTCTTGGCTGGAACGAGTTATGATAGAATACGACTTGTTTATCTCGACGAAATGGGCGGAATGGCTATCGCAATTCCAAAAATATTCACGACTTTCAGTATCTTATCAATGGCTTCGCTTGCATTACCGGGCATGAGCGGTTTTGTTGCCGAATTGATAGTTTTTTTTGGAATACTTACTAGCCAAAAATATCTTTTAATCACAAAAATAGTAATGACTTTTGTAATGACAATTGGAATGATATTAACTCCTATTTATTCATTATCTATGTTACGTCAGATGTTCTATGGATACAAGCTTTTTAATGCCCAAAACTCTTATTTTTTTGATTCCGGACCGCGAGAGTTATTTATTTCGATTGCTCTCCTTTTACCTGTAATAGGTATTGGTATTTATCCCGATTTCGTTTTCTCATTATCAGTTGACAAGGTCGAAGCTATTATATCCATTTTTTTTTAGATAGTTTTTGTCAATAACCCCCCCCCAAAAAAAATCCGATAATTTTTAAAATTGTTCATTGTACAAAAAAAGTCTTTTTCGGATTTTAAGTTAAATAAAAAAAAAAAAAATTGGAATTCTATTATAACTATATAACCAGGTATTTTTGACATTTTTGAGAACCATTTGAATCATTTCATTTCCATTACTTGATTCAAATGGTTCTTGGTGGTTTACATGTGGGTTTCATATATATACGTATATTACCCTAGGCTTCTAGTTGTCAAGTACTTTATTCAATATTCAATTAGATGGTAATGTAAATGAACCATAACTATGCAACCCTATTCCTAATAGATTAACCCCAAAATAGCATATCCAAATTATAAGAAAGCCCATTGAGGCCACAATTGCCGAATTTACACTTTCAAAATTTTTATTTGTTCGAATATGTAAATAAATAGCAAATATGATCCAAGTAATAAATGCCCAAGTCTCTTTTGGGTCCCAATTCCAATAGGATCCCCACGCTTCATTAGCCCATACTGCTCCCGAAAGAATGCCTATGGTTAAAAGGATAAACCCTAAACTAATAATACGATAACTCCACCGATCCAATTGTTTAATTAATTGATATCTGTAATAATTCTGAGAATAAATCAAAGAAGTATTTTGTAACATATTGTTTCTTTCATTCACGTATTGAATCTCACCAAAGGAAAACGATTCAATTAATAAATTATTGCTTTTACTAAAAACCCTTATGAATTTTCGAAATGTAATGACTAGAAGAGCTAGTGATAATAATGATCCACACAAAAGAGCTGCATAGCCTAATACCATCATACTTACGTGCATCATTAACCAATGGGATTGGAGAGCCGGTACTAATATTGCGGATTGATGCATTTCAGTTAAAAGACCTGAAGTAGCGAAACCCTGGGTAAAAATAACACTTGGCGCTGTTATTGCGCTAAAATGGGTTTTCTGTTTTTTAAAATACGGAATCATATGAATAATGGAAAAACCCCACGAAAGAAAAATTAATGATTCATATAAATCACTTAATGGTAAATGCCCCAACAAAATCCAACGAGTAACTAATAATCCTGTTATGCAGAAAAAAGCAGCTATCATCCCCTTTTCGGATGAATCATATAGTCCTACGATTTCATCGACAAATAAAGTTATCAAATGAATTGTAATTACAATTAAAATGATCGAAAAGGATATATGAGTTAATATATGCTCTAAAGTTGAAAATATCATACAATTTTTTAAAAAGGGCCTCAATTATAGGAATTGAAATAGGGAATTGAATTCATTATAGGGCTTATTCTTTTAGAAAAAGCCATGCCGCCACTCGGACTCGAACCGAGATGCTCTAGCACTGCTTCCTAAGAGCAGCGTGTCTACCGATTTCACCATAGCGGCTTATTCGAAATCATAATAACCTATTTTTAGTCAATCGTCGAGATTCAGGGGGTTAATTCAATATTTTTTTGAAACATTCAAATTGATGACTAAAAATTTGTTTCAAAATTAGGCATTTAATCTAAAGGGTTTCGTTAATAATATTAATTGTTGTTATAATCTTATCATTTTGTTTAGTATTTATTTTAGGGTATCCATTTTTAAACTTAACTAACAACGGGGTTTTTCGTTTCGTAGTTTATTACTTTATGTTATGGTCTCCTGAAAATAAAACGGAACATTTGTAACTACATAATTTTGACTTCAATCCATGGATAGAACTAAAAAGAAATTTAGTATCGAATCAAGTCGATGGGGAGGGTAAGAATCCCCATCGTGAAAAACATAAAACATACCAAAACAAAAGGTGAACCATTGTGCTTGCGTTTATTCTTTTTTCAAACAAAAGAATACCATTCATTTTTTAGGAAAAATAACAAAGTAAAACGAATTCCATTTTATATTGTTATTGAGCAGGTTAAAATATTAGAGAATGGAAATAATTTTTTTTAATAAAAAAAAAACTTATAAATAAATTATAACAAAAGTTTAGACTATTTTTTGAATTAGACCGATTGACATTATTTAGTCTATTGGTTGATTATTTATTTGTCACACAAAAAAAACTTTTTGAGCTACCGGTAGAAAGAGATTTTGCTAACGAAAAAGCTTTTAATGCTGCCCAATACCCTTTCCCTTTCCAAATATTTTTACGAATACGTTTTTTTGAACTCGAGGTGCGCTTTTTTGGAACTGCCATTTAAAAATGATAATTGGTTCATAAGTTGGATGTGAAAGACATTTATTGTTCAAAATCAATTGTTCTTTACTATATCTCTATCTCTAGCTAGCTATTTTCTAAATTCCCCAAGGCGTATGGAAAAATTGTCTAAAATATTACTAAGAACAATAAGATCTACTATGCCAAAGCGAATAGATTGAAGTGAAGTTGATAAAAAATACCAAAAAAATGGGGGCGATTCTTTGCTTTCTATTTTTGCCATGTTACAGTCTTACATGTAATAAAATACATTGAAAGGTTTAAAAATTCAGTCCCTCTCCTGCTAAAAAAAAACTGTAATAATTTTTATTTTTCTATTATATTAATTTCTATTATATTAATAAAATTGGTCAAGTTCGAAGAAAGAGTACACTTAATTGAAATTTTCAAACTCGAATGAGCATAAGCCTCGTAGTTACTTGAATATACAAAATATTTTCAAAAAACCATTTTTTTGCCCCTCCGTTTTTATTTTCTATAAAAAAAGGGTGTGGAGCATTTCCTACAAATAGTTTTTATTACAATTGTAATGGAAGACAATTAATTTGTTCTAAAAAAATTCGTTAATGATTGAGAATAACCGGATAAAACTGCAATAAATAATAAATAGATTTTGCTTTATGGCAAATAGGTTTTATGAGTCAAGTTATGGGCCCTATGATTCATAAAACCTATTAAATACTTTTTTGCTGTCATTATTTATCCTTGCTCTATAGATATAAACAAATTATTGTAATACGTAATAATTAGAATTAGATCAAAATTTCAATTTTTTGTTTTTATCTTCATAAAATTTTACTTAATAGTTTTAATTTCATATTAACCATTCAATATTAATAATAAACTAATAATAAACAAAGTACATATTTATTTTTCACTCGTAACTTGTTCATATTATTTGACTAACCCTAACCCTTCATCTTCATTTGAAATATTTGAAGTAGTTTGGAAAGATTCCGAATAATTAAGACTGGAAAATGCTATTTAAGTTTTATTTTATATATCTTAATTTTTTTTATTAATCGACCGTTTTCAAAAGAAAAGAAATAAGAACTGGTGAATCAGAAACAATTAATTAAGATAATTTTTTTTTATGGAATATACATATCAATATTCATGGATCATACCGTTCATTCCACTTCCAGTTCCTATATTAATAGGAGCGGGACTTCTACTTTTTCCGACCGCAACTAAAAACCTTCGCCGTATGTGGGCTTTTCTGAGTATTGTATTATTAGGTATAGTTATGCTTTTTTCAGCCCATTTCCTTATTCAACAACTAAATAATAATTCGGTCTATCAATCTGTATGGTCTTGGACCATCCATAATGATTTTTCGTTAGAGTTTGGATGCTTGGTTGATCCACTTACTTCTATTATGTCAATATTAATCACTAGTGTTGGGATTATGGTTCTTATTTATAGTGACAATTATATGTCTCATGATCGAGGATATGTGAGATTTTTTGCTTATATGAGTTTTTCCAATACTTCAATGTTGGGATTAGTTACTAGTTCGAATTTAATACAAATTTATATTTTTTGGGAATTGGTTGGAATGTGTTCTTATCTCTTAATAGGTTTTTGGTTCACTCGACCCAGTGCGGCGAATGCTTGTCAAAAAGCATTTGTAACTAATCGTGTTGGGGATTTGGGGTTATTATTAGGAATTTTAGGTTTTTATTGGATAACAGGTAGTTTTGAATTTCGGGATTTGTTTGAAATATTCAATAACTCGGTTTCTAATAATGTTTATAATAATGAAGTTAATCCTTTATTTGTTACCTTATGTGCTTTCCTATTATTTGCTGGCGC